TGAGTAATGTATTCTATGAATAATAAATATATATGAAGAATACTCTTTCAATCAAAGAAATATTTCAATTATTTCCGTGTTCGTATTTTGAAAGTAAAAAAAGTAAAAGGAATACAAATGGTAGGAAATTTATTCCAACTGAATTCTTCATAAATTTTCTATTTCGATGAACTGACTCTTACCAAAGTTAGATATGGACCATGAGGAAGAACGGAACTTTTTTTTTTTATTTTGTTTACCTCTTTACTGTTCAAAGATCAAAGAGAAAACAATTCGGTTATTCCATTACGTGGATACACATTGGGAAACAACATAGTAGTTGTCCAACGAGATACTGCACATACTAAAATATTGTCTTGGGCGAGTCACATATTGCGCCGCTTGTTTTAGTTTTACTATTTTAGAAATTTTATTTTTGTTTTGCTTGTTTTATTGAACCCATTTCATATCATGGTTCAAACGTTAAAAGTCGACGGGTTTTACTAATCCTTTTCGAAATCCGAAGAAGTTCCCATGGATCATTTGTCAACTCCTCAATCAATGACTTCTTCGTCGGAATGCTAACTAAAAGATTATTTTATTATACCTATCGAAGAAGTCATTGATTCTTTCGATCGGGATTCATATTGAAAATAATCAGAAATCTAGGAATTCTAATCGTAAAAGTCGCTTTCGATTATTTCAAATTAATTTAATTGAAATCAACACAAATTAAATACAAATAGATAAAGCAAAGAAATAGAATTGGGATACTATATAATATACATTATCACTATATATATTATATATACGTAATTAAATCGATTTCTATATATATAGAAAAAGAATATGATGATACTATTGTAGATTGATCTATATTAATCTATATTAAATTAACCCGCATTACAATACAACTTTATACACTACAATAACAATACTAGATAGTATGGTAGAAAGAAATATCTGAATCTTTCTACCATACTATCGTATCCCATAGAATACGACTGATTCTAGTCTGCCCATTTCATTTAAGACGCGAAATTTTTATCCTTTTCTTCTCTGCAATTATTGATAAGAAATAAAAAATCAAGTTTAATTCAAATTAATCACCTTGGCTGACTGTTTTTACGTATATTATAAGTAAAAAAGCAGTAGGAACTAGAATAAACAGTGCAGTAGCAATAAATGCGAGAATATTTACTTCCATAATCTCATTGTTTAATTTTTCTTTAATTCGCAATAACTCGGGAGTTAATCCCATAGAGATAATAAACCTTTCGCCTGTAAATTCAATGGGATGCATTACATCTCGATGATATCGAATCGGATCAATATCATGAATAACAATATCGGAGCTATCAAATCGATTCATCGTCAAGAATTGAATAGTATAACATAGGATCATCTTTTATCCATACTGAACTCAAAATTTGATTCCCGATACAATCAATAATTCCTTTATTTATTTATCATTCTTTTCCATTCTTTCTTTTCTATAACCTACCGCCCTCTTTGTACAATCATCTGATGAAGTATCATCTAACCGCCTTTCCACTTACCATTGGTTCTAAACAAACCCCAACAAACAATAGAAGCTCAATGAAAAAAAAAGGAAGGAGCTAAGTTATAAACTCCTTTTTTTAATGATCCAATCTTCTTGGAAAACAAAAGAAGTATGATAAAGACGAGTACAAATTCCGGTATAAAAAAATCGAATATTCCATCAAATTAACTATTTTTTTATATATTTATATATAAATTTAAAAAGTTTGTTCTTTCAAGGAAAAACCCTTATAAAATAAAAAAAAAATTCATTACCTCGCTAATAAAAAAGTGATCCTTGTTTGATCTTTATTTTTTGAATATCCTCTTTCATTGGATTAGTAATGGGACGCATATATCAAAAGTTCAATGCGAAATTTGAATGAGATAGATTATTTCAAATTAGTAAAATTTGAAATTGAGGTTACACAAAATAGGGCCCGAAAAGGATATACTTTTATTTTAATCTTAAAAAAAAAGTATTCTATACTATTCTATACACAGTAACTATGTTCAATTTTTTTTATATTGTACAAATTCCATTTATGTATGTACTCCCGGGAAACATACAATACCCTACTCTATTTCATATTTCACAGATCGGGAGTAATTGAAAAAGCCAGACCCAGTACAGTACGGTATCCCGTGGAATCCTGAATCTGATGCTAATAATATAATAATTGTACTAATCCACATATGCCTCTCTCCCATCAATCGAATCGGTACTAGTCGAAGAAATGGAAATTCCCCCATTTGGTTGATGATAAATGTGAAACGAAAAAGAAAAAAAGAAGAGGGATCGCTGTTGGGAATGAAATTATGTTATTTGGACTTCTTTTCACAAAAAATAGAGAGATGAATTGATATAGTTTTTTATTGGATTTGGATTCGTCGGGACTGACGGGGCTCGAACCCGCAGCTTCCGCCTTGACAGGGCGGTGCTCTGACCAATTGAACTACAATCCCAAGTAAATACCAT